TTAATTCTTTATAACGTACTCTATTTTTCTTTGACAAATAAGCCAGTAGCCGTTGACGTTTTCCCAGAATTTTCCGTAGACCTCTCTGAGATAAATAGTCTTTTCTGTGCAATTCCAAATGTGAAGTCAGTCTTCGTATCTTATTGGTGAAACTAAATACTTGAAATTCAACAGACCCCCTTTTTTCTTCTTTTTGTTTTTGCGAAATAACTGAGATGAATGAATTTTTTACCATAAAACGATATCTTCTCCCCTCTTTTTCTTTCTTTTTTAAAGATATGAATTTTACCGATCAGTAATAATAATCCCAGCCATTTTAATCTGGTTGAATTTCGTTATGGACTCCTAATTTTATCAAATAAAATTTAAAATTAATCAACGATCAATCCAATTTTCAATTTGATTCATATAGGGGATAGCACTTACAAAAGAGAATAATTTAGAAGAAGATTCTGTTGATTCATTTTGATTCATTTATAGATCTAATTTATATGTCATTGAATAAGTATCATGTATAAGAATGGAATGTAAGACAACGCATGTGTGCATCTGTTTGCTTTCATATACCAAATATGGTACAGGATATATATAGGAAAAATGTACCATCAACGAATTTTTAATTGTGGATACATATGTATCCTTACCATACTGAAACGACTGCCATTATTGGTATCAAACCAATAGCGATTCATACAAGCTAAATCTTCTAATCTATAATTGGGCCAAAGAGAGAACTTTAATTTAATTAATTTCTTTTTATCTCGATCAAGACGTTTGCTTTCATCCAAAAATTGACCACAGTTTTTTACGTTGTTCACATTGCAAAATACTGGATTTCTATCTATACCATTCCTATTCTTTGAATTGAAACAAATTAGAATTCTCAATTCTCTACGACGTCTAGGTGATAAAATATTTTCAGTAACAAGCAAATCATAATGATTTTTGTCGATATTTCCAGTTATCCTTTGATGTCTTGCAATGGATTTATAAAAATTCTTCTTATCAACATTTTCTCGGCATCTTTGATTAGTTTGGTGCTTACTCTTATGAACCAATGAAATACTTACGGTTTGATACATAATAAATTGTCCATCATTTTTTACAGATAGACGAACCGGTTCGATAATCAATATCCCCTTTTTCATCAATTCTGTAAGAGTTAAATCCTTCTTAATCAGCATTATATCCAGACTCATTTCTCTCCTTTGAATAGAGGATATAGCAATTTCTTTTGGATTTATCAGTCTAAGCAGGAGACAATATACCTTGATATTATTGATCATTCTTTGATTTACAGAATCATCCCATCTCAATTGAAAAAGCAAATATCTTTTTAGGAAGAAAGCGAGTTCTGCTTCTGTATTGCTTTTGTATTGCTTTTTCTTTCTACGTTTTTTTATATCTGGTCCTGCATAATCTTCTTCAATATCTTTTTCTTGGTTTGAGAGAACTGACCCATGATCTCTTTGGACTGTGGGTTCTTTTTCTTCTTGATTTCGATTCTCTAATTCAAGAGATTTTTTTTCATTCGATGATATAAGAAGATACCCTTTTTGTTTTTGCTTTCTATTGATGTTTTTATTTTCACTAACATTTTCAGTTCCAGTAAAATTGAAAAGAAGTAATTTGATCGGTATGACCCACGGTTTCATTTTATATGCATTATAAAGTAGCATAAATTCTGGGAAGAACCAAAGTCCCAGATTTGATATGGGACGATTTAGTATTTCTTCATTCATTCCCATCCAATCAAATCCTTTTTGGTTAGATACTTTGATTTCTTGATCTTGATGAATTGTGAAATAAAAAAGGCCTTTCTTATCAATTTTATCAATTATTTGATAATTACTAGTCTTAGTATTTTTATTACTGTTGGTACTAATATCGATATCGATCCAGGCTTCAATATCGACCTTCTTTCTAAGACAAAAATTTAGAATTCTACAATCAAAATATTTTCTATCCGGACTTTTCACCATATCCATAATATCAGCTTCTCCTAGATAATTATTGATAAGGATACCTCCCAGCATATCAAATAATTTGTGTTTATGTGTGTTGTAATTATAATAAATCTCTTGGTTATTATTTACTTGTAACGGTGATCCATAAATATATGAGTTCTTCTTATCTTCATAATTAATAGATTTATATGATAAAAGATCATATCTATAGTGTTTTTTAAAATTATCTTTTTGATTTGGTAATGAGTCTACTTCATAATCATTTTCTTTTTCGTAAGAAATAAATTGGTCTTTTTCATATGAATCCCATTTGTTTAAATCTTTAGTTTGAGCCATACAACGTTGATTAACTCGATTTCGCCATTTTTGTGGTACTAATCTAGACCATCTAATCTGAGATAAATCATATTGATAATGACCCCTTAACCAGTTTTTCCATTGATTCATTCCAGAATTCCGAAGTTTCTTATGTCTTAATTCGGAATGAGATATTTCTTGTGCTCCAAAATAATCCTTTATTTCATTCTTAAGAAAAAGAGATGTTCCGTGATATCGAAGAACAGATTTTAACTTATACAAGTTAATAACTTGAGTTTGTGATAATTTGTAAAATACATATGCTTGTGACAAGGAGGATAAGTCACAAAAAATCTGCGAATTCTTATTATTAATATTAGAAAGTGAATTTATAAAGTGAATTTTATTTTGATTTGTTTTATTAATTCTTTCTTGATTTGTTTCATTATTGTAAATGTATTTATCAATAATTTTTTTTGTTGATTCAAGAAAAAGTTGTGCATTGATCCTGGGAATATTAATGATACATCGAAGGATATCTATGTATACCCTTTCAATGAAAAATTTTATAAAATAATGTGATTTACGTATTAATCGAGTATTTCTTCTTTTTAATATCTGCCCAATATTTTGGGGGGATTCTAATCTTTTAACATTATGGCTTTTTTTGTTAGGACTAATATTTATTTCTGGAGTTATAAATTCCTTTTTCTTGTCTTTTGTAATTTTTTCTATTTGATTTCTGATTGTGCTTGTTCTACCAGTCAGATCTTTCATTTTTTTTTCTGTCAGTGAATAATTTGTCCAATCCATAGATCGAATTTGAATGGACGATTCATGAATCGTCCGATTAATATTATTGATTATCAAATCTTTTTCTTTTTTAGTTTCCCTCGATTCATATACTTCTCTCAATCTAAATAATAGAATTGGATTTATTTTTGAGAATTCTTTTATTATTCTTTTTATAAATAGAACGCTTTTGATAACCCATTCTTTTGTTTCTTTTGAGACCATTATAAACAAATTTGTTCTTTCTTTTAAAACTCTTAGAACTATAAAACAATTCTTTTTCAATTTTCTAATTTTTTTTACAAGTTCTTTAAAAATAGGTTCAAAAAAGGAAGATCGTTTTCGGGGAGAACCAAAAGGTAGTTCAGCTTCCATTCCCCAAACTGTTAAAAAACAAAAATCATTTTTTTGCCCTTTCTTTTTCATTGGATCTCTATGAGGGGATCGTAGCTTAGATCTGTGCCAAGGTTTCAGACAGAAAGGAAATAGGATCTTTATTTGAATACCGTCTGTTAACCAGTTTTTCGGAAATTCTGTTTCTGATAATTGAACACCATTATAGGTGCATTTAACATGCATTTCTTTATTCCAATCCTTTAAATCTTCGGACCACTCGGGAAATTGAAATAATAACATACGGCCGATATTTTTAGCTATTATCAATGAAGGTAATATAATATATTTTCTAAGAATTGATTGAGTTACTAATACGGAACCCCTTATTACTTGAGCAAATAGAATGGTATCCCAGGCTTCTGCTATTTCTATCCGTGCTTTCTCCTCTTTTTTGTCCTCTTCTTTTTTTTCCCTTTCTTTTGTCCCTTCCTTCGCATAATCCGAAATTTGGAATTCTGTGTTTTTCCCCATCCAATTTCTAAAAATAAGTTTCCTTAGTCCGGAGATATCAAAAGAAAAAAAAGGCGATTTGTCTATTCTGTCCAAAAAAAGGGGGGAATGTACATTTGCTTGAAACAGTTCCAAAATAGCTGTTTTACGTCTTTGAGCGCGCATGGAACCTTTGATTATGTCTCGACGAAAATCTGATTGTTGCGAATAACGTATCAAAGCTATTTCGTCTCCTTGATCAGAATTATTAGTACCTTTGGTATTAGTATAAGTATCGGTGTTTTGCTGATTATCAGTAAAAATCACTACACGTTTGGCTTTTCTTGAACGAATTTCATGATCCTCCGCCACGTCTTCTTCATTTTCTCTTTCTTGTTGTTCTAAATCGTCGATTAATTTGTGTGACCATCGAGTTACTTTTTTACTGATTTCTTTTATTTCAATAGATTTTTTTCTAATTGTTTGATCATTGGGATCAGTTATAACTGCATCGAATAAAAATTTTAAAAATTTTACTCGATCTTTTGAATCAATTCTTCCTTGTTCTTGTTCTGGAAATAAAAAAAGTCCTTTCAAATTGAAATTCGATGTTGATTTGTCAGAAAATTCACTGATTAAGTTCAAGAAATGACCAATTTCTGTTGATAATGATTTTCGATCAAATGTATCTATTTTCTGTTCAAATTCTTGATAATCAGTAACAAGAAGGATACCATGGATCTTATTTATCCAAACAGTTTCTATGGAATTTCCTATGGAAGTTTCGGTTATGATTGAAGGTGAAAAACAAAATTTGATTGTTCCACGATAGGGCCCGTTCAAGAAAGGATCATATTTTTTAGGCAAGTATTCTTTTTTATTCTCATCATTACATAATCTAGTCCTTTTTTCGAGTACATCCAGAGCAAGAGATCCCTTGTCTAGAGCCTCTATTCTATTTATAAACTCGTTGCTTAGATTTTTTTCTTTTTGTTCATTGGTATAAACCCAATGATTATACAGTTCATCAGAGGAGATTTTTTCTATTGTGGACAAAAATATCTTTCTTTGTATCATTTCCAAAAAAGTTGACAAGCTGGGTGGATACGTAAAAGATAT